AGTCTCTCATTAGACAACCACTATCTCTATATCATTTCTCATAGAAAGTGCGTATACACTTAACAAAACATCTTCTTCTTTGAACAATAAAGAGGGAAAGAAATAAAAAAAAGTCTAGTCTTTCTCAGTATCTATCTATAAAGATAGTAAGAGCTCATTCCATTGATTGAAATAGAAAATTTCGGAAGAATTTTAGGTTAGAAGAAATTTCCAATCATCGGAATCCCTTTCTTTTCGAAATACAAACACGGGAATCACTGAAATATCTCTTTGAGAGAAAGAGTATGATTCATATCATAGATAACTCCATTGGAGTCCAATGGGATTCAAAATTCAGAGATTTTGATTTTAAATAGTTCAAAACGCGTTGCAGAACGATCTATAAAACAATTGATACGGTTTGATTCCTCAACTCAATTAGTAGTACTTCTAGAGCCCACTTCTTCCCCACACTACGAGTGAAAGGGAAAATGTAAAGACTACCATTAAAGCAGCCCAAGCGAGACTTACTATATCCATGTGAATTATGTCCCCTATCTCTATAAATACGAAGGAATTTTTCCATTATTCCTCCCTAATAATAGTGGAATCCATGGCGCAGAGTCAAAAAGGGATTCTGACCGAACACTATCGAGAAACCAATCCAATAAATCGATTATGATTTCGAATCGGGAAAGATTAAACACAAGCAAAATACGTAGTAAGATCCGAAGGGAATGGGAACATGTAGGAATAATAAGGCCTATTCTTTTTTTGTTTTGTTGACCTTAGTAAGTAAAAACAGACAAGGGAGAAATCACGAAAAACCAGAAATCTCTATCTATTACAGACCTCTATTTCCCCATTTGATCCGCTACCCTCCTTCCCCATTATCGCTCTGAAAGAGGGGGCTTGTCTAGGGGTTGCCGCAAAGAAATTCTTTCTGTTTGCCCCTTTTTCTATAAAAGTCAATTATCAATCCAATCTAATATTGGTTGGATACCTGAGCACTCGGAGATTCTCGCGAGTCCGTCGTATATTGCACCTCCTTCCAAAACTCTTAATTGAATCAGATTTCCTATTCAGGCTCCACAATCTGATTCAAGATCCAGTCATTAAACACTCCCTTAGTAATAGAAGGGAATCGTGAAGTCTTGATAGACCCTCTACCAGTAGATTCGAATATTTCCTTGAATCCTAGATGCGAAGGAGCATTCACACTCTTTTTGTTTAGAAAACCCTCAGACCACATGCTTAGAATCAACAAAGCATTAACAGTCTGTTTCCTCTGCTTCTAACGGGGAAGAATTCTGCGAGTTCTATAAGTGGAACCGAAGAGAAGAAGAGATTTCGAGTTTTTTTGTTGATCAGGCGACACCCGGATTTGAACTGGGGAAAAAGGATTTGCAGTCCCCCGCCTTACCACTCGGCCATGCCGCCAAAATAATACAAAATAGATGAAAATTTTCCCAGATTGCTGAAGTTTTATTGTACTTGGATTTTGACTCCTGTTTTCCTTAATCCTTTTCCTAAAAGAAAGACCCTTTTTGGATTTTATCCATCCCTTCGATTGATTGTATAGTATTGGAAAATCCACAATGCTAAAAACATTCTCTGGCTTTTCTATTGAGAAATCAAATGTGGATTTTCAGCCGACAAACTTGAACCATTAACTATTGACTGCTTAGTTCGAATTAATGACGATTCTGGGATTTGAATCACAAATTGTGTTTTCCTAATGACATAAGAAAATACAAATTGAGACAGAACTAATCAGTATTTATTTTTTCAATCAAAAAATCCTTCTCAATTTCAATTATAACAAAACATATCAGTATATGTAAACCCCAGAACATAAATTGTTACACAGATATCTATTATTTAGATATATTGTCTATAGGTAATTATCATAAAATTATCCTACTTCACTTCAATTTTGCATTAAATAGAAATTCTCTTTTGATAGAACACGACCCGGACTGTCCCGAATAGAACCAGCAATAAAAGAGAAGTCGGATATTATAGCTATCCGCATACGTGTTTAATAAGTGCAACCCTTCTTATACACTTCAAATCATATTCTATTCAAAAATCAGTAAAGTAAAGTAGAAATATTTCTCTTCTCTGCGAATCGTTTTTTTTTGAATAACGAAATCTCTAACATAAAGACGGTTAAGTGCTAAAAAAATGGATCCTATGTTGTTTCTGATTTTTCTGTCTTTGTATTTATCTCCCAAATACCGAATCCTTTTATTTTTCTCAAATTCGAATATGTAATATCATAATAATGGTATAATTGAAATCCTTTTTGTTTTGCTATTATATACAAAACCTTATGACTTTAACTTTAATAAGTCTAAGTGACAGAATTCTGTTTCTAGGACTGTTTTATCAATTCCTTTCCATTTTGATCTGTTGCAACTTCCAATTTAAGTAGAAAATTCTCTTTATTCCTCCGTTCAAACGTAGTTCATACATTTCATTCCAAATATGGAGTTGGATAAAATTTCATGTGATTCAG